TTTATTGATTCTTTAAATTTCTTCTATTTCTTAGTTATTAGTTATATATCTTAGATTCTATTTAGAAAATAGAAAAGAAAACTATTTAGATAGAAAGAAATTAGATATCTAAATAGAAATAGAAATTCAATTCCGTATTCATATATATGAATATGAAATAAAATATCAATATATCAATGAAATTAGAATTCAAAATGAAAAAAGAAAAAGAATGAATATCGACCGTTCCACTATTCCAAATCGCACTGTAAAAATGAAGGAGGAGGAAAGGCATATATATATGTGGGATATATCTATCCATATTGAATTGCGGATACATCAATGATAGAATCATTTCGTATTGAAACAAATAGGGTTCATCCAATAGAGATGAAATGATAGAATATAGAATAGAGAATAGAGGGTGGGCAAAAAAAGAAAATAGCAGCATACACTTTTTCGATATAGGAATCATTACCTAATGAATTCAATAGTGCCAAGATCAATGAAAGAGGTGGATGGAATTACAACTGGATCCTTGTCTCAAAGGAAAGGGGGATATGGCGAAATTGGTAGACGCTACGGACTTGATTGTATTGAGCCTTGGTATGGAAACCTGCTAAGTGGTAACTTCCAAATTCAGAGAAACCCTGGAACTAAAAATGGGCAATCCTGAGCCAAATCTTTGTTTTGAGAGATGGAAAATGAGAGGGATAGGTGCAGAGACTCAATGGAAGCTGTTCTAACGAATGAAATTTACTACGTTACGTTAGTAGCTAAAATCATTTCTATCGAAATGACAGAAAGGATAACCTTATATACCTAATACGTACGTATACATACTGACATAGCAAACGATTAATCACAACCCAAATCTTATATTGAATCCTATTCTGTATCTCTATATATGAAAATAGAAATCTTCTATTTCTATTCTCTATTAATTAGAATGATAGAGATCAAAAAATCTATGAAAAATGGAAGAGTTATTGTGAATCAATTCCAATTGAAGTTGAAAAAAAAAGAATCGAATTCGAATATTCAGCGATCAAATGATTCATTCCAGAGTTTGATAGATCTTTTGAAGATTAATCGGACGAGAATAAAGAGAGAGTCCCATTTTACATGTCAATACCGACAACAATGAAATTTATAGTAAGAGGAAAATCCGTCGAATTTTAAAATCGTGAGGGTTCAAGTCCCTCTATCCCCAATAAAAAGCCCATTTTACTTCCTCGCCTCGCTCTTTATTTATCCTCATCCTCTTTTTTTTTCATCAGCGGCTCAGTTCAAACAAAATTCAATATCTTTCTCATTTCATTCACTCTGTTCTTTCACAAATGGATCCGAATAGAAATCCTCGTATCTTCTTCCAATCCAATCTCATTTGTTTTGTATAGTACGATATGAACATATATGTTCAAGGAATCTCCGTTATTGAATCATTCATAGTCCATATCTTTTTCCTTACATTTACAAAGAAAGTCTTCTTTTTGAAGATCTAAGAAATTAAGGGGCTAGGTACAATTTTTTAATATTTTATTTTTTAGTTCTTTTCATTGACATAGATATAAGTACTCTGCTAGGATGATGCACGGGAAATGGTCGGGATAGCTCAGTTGGTAGAGCAGAGGACTGAAAATCCTCGTGTCACCAGTTCAAATCTGGTTCCTGACACGTGAATAATGTATCGGATAGATATTCATACCTCATACAAATGAAATTAATTCATTGAGACGGATCGGGATAGATATTCTTTACTTTCTTTTTACTTTTTATCTTTTTCCTCTCTGTTCATACTTTTCTTATTCCAAAAGTATGTTAGATTTTCGTATATATATCAAATCTAAAAGCTCAAAAAAAATGAGCTAAAAGGATGTATTTCAGACACAGTACAAATAAACTCCGATTCTTCTCATTTTGCATTTCTTCATTTTGTCTCTTCTGTCTTTTCTTTCAAATTTCATATCTTTTTTTCACTCTTGCTCAAGTTACTTTCTGGGGTCCCCACTAAGTGATGTGCGCGGTACAAAGTTCATGGTGCAGAATTCTTTTGAGTCATCCTATTGTTTCTGCTCATACGAAATGTATATTATATGATATCTTCCCGATTGGGGAATAGCAATGAGAGCCTCTTTTTCTTTTTTTATTTTAGCCCCTCCACAATACGAATTAAAGTCCAATTACTCTGTTTCATCTAGAAGGAGAATGCCAAGATGCTCATTGATTGAGTAAAAAGGGGGTTTTTCTCAATCAATGAGCATCTTGAATTTCATAGAAATTGGGCGTAATATAGTCTTTACGTAAGGGCCAGCCTATCCAACTTTCAGGCATCAAAATACGTTTAAGGCGGGGATGATTCTCATAAGAAATTCCCAACATATCATAAGATTCCCGTTCCTGAAAATCAGCACTTCTCCAAATCCAGAAAACCGACGGGGTTTGAGGATTACTCCTGGGAGCAAATACTTTGATACATACCTCTTCTGGTTTCTCTATACCATACCGTATTTTCGTAAGG